TTAAATTATTAATATAAAATTTATTAAATACGGTTTAATAAATTTTAACAGAAATTATATTTTTTAATTAATATTAATTATATATATACATATATATAGATTTTTTTTTTTAAAAAAATCATTTATAATATTAAATATTTATAGTATAAAAATTATATTAATTAATTAATTTTTTATATATTAATATTTATATATATATATTAAATTTTTTATCTAATTAAAATATAATATTTATAATATTTTGTTATTTAAATGAATTAAAATTGATTTATAATAAAAATTAATTTTTATAATAATATTACTAGAAAAAATAAGAGAAAATAATAAAAATTTATTAATGTTTATTAAATATATAATATATAAAAAAAAAAAAAAAAAAATGATTGAAAGAAGATGAAGATAATTTATGAAATAAAAATTCAATTTTTTTTAAAAAAAAAAAATTTTTTTTTTAAAAATTCTATGTAAAAAATGATATAAATAAATAAATTTTTTATATTTTTTATAATTTATTATAAATTTATTTTACATGTAAATTTTAGTATTAAATTTTAATTATTTTAAAAATAGTTAATTTAAAATAACAGTAATTAAAATTAAAAATTTAAGAAATTAAGATTTAGTAATATTTAAATTAATAACTAATTTTGTGCCAGCAGTTGCGGTTAAACAAAAGTTAAATTAAATTATTTCAGTATATAATAAATAGTGAAAATTTTAAATTAAATATTAAATTATTAAGTGAAATTTTAATTTAATTAAAAATTATTTTAAAATTATGATTTAATAAATTTTATTATAAACTAGGATTAGATACCCTATTATTAAAAATTTAATTATTAATGCTAAAATAGTAAATAAAATATTATTGAAACTTAAATAATATGGCGGTATTTTAGTTCATTTAGAGGAATCTGTTTAATAATTGATAATCCACGAATAAATTTACTTAATTTATAATTTTGTATATCATTGTTAAAAAAATATTTTTAAATAAAAATAATATTTTAAAATTTAAAATTAAATTTAATTCAGATCAAGATGCAGATTATAATTAAGTTTAAAATGGATTACATTAAATTTATTTAAACGAAAAAAAAATTGTAAAATATGATTGAAGGTGGATTTAAATGTAATTTTAATTAATTTATTAAAATGATTAATAATTAAAATATGTACATATTGCCCGTCACTTTCATTTAAAAATTGAAATAAGTCGTAACAAAGTAGAAGTACTGGAAAGTGTTTCTAGAATGAACAAATTAGAGCTTGTTAAGTATTTCATTTACATTGAAAAGAAATTAAAATAATTAATTAATTTGAGGGGGAAAATTAATAAAATATAAATAATAAAAAAATTTTTAATATTGGGGGGTATTAAAGTATTTTTTTAAAAAAAAATAAATTATTTTATAGTTAATTAGTATTGAGAAAGAAATTTGAAATAATTGAAAATAAATTGATGGAAAAGTAGTTTTAGTTTAATGTATCTTGTGTATCAGAGTTTATTAAAAAATATTTTTTTTAAAAAAAAATCTCGAATTTAAAAGAGTTAATTAATTATAAAAGTTAATGTAGAAAAATTATTTTAAATAATTAATTTGAAATGAAATGTTAATCGTTTTTAAATATATCTAGTTATTTTAGAAAAAAATTTAATTTAAAATTTAAAAAATTTTATTATTAATTATAAAATTAATAATAAAATATTTAAAATTAAATATATTATGGGATAAGCTTTAATATAAAAAATTATAATAAATTAAGTAAAAAATATGAAAATTTTAGAATTTATATTGTTAAAAAATTATAATTTGTTATAAAAAATTTCATAAATAATAAAATTTAATATAAAATTTAATTTTATATAAAATAATAATTTAAAATAATATAAAATTAAAAATAATGATAAAATTAGTATATTAAATTAAAAATATATTTTAATTAATTAAAATTAAATTAAAGGAATTCGGCAAAATTTTATATTCACTTGTTTATCAAAAACATGTCTTTTAGGTAATAATTTAAAGTCTAATCTGCCCACTGATAAATATATTAAAGGGCTGCAGTATATTGACTGTACAAAGGTAGCATAATCAATAGTCTTTTGATTGAAGACTTGTATGAAAGATTTGATGAAATATAAACTGTCTCTAATTTATAAATAAAATTTAATTTTTTAGTTAAAAAGCTAAAATAAATTTAAAAGACGAGAAGACCCTGTAGAGTTTTATATTATTTTTATTTAAGATTATATTTATAAATAAAAATTAAAAATGAAAATAATATTTTATTGGGGTGATAGAAAAATTTATTTAACTTTTTTTAATTAACTAATTATCATAAATAAGTGAATAATTGATCCATTTTTAATGATTAAAAGAAAAAATTACCTTAGGGATAACAGCGTAATATTTTTTTCTAGTACGTATAGAAAAAAAAGTTTGCGACCTCGATGTTGGATTAAGATAAAATTTAAATGCAAAAGTTTAAAATTTTGATCTGTTCGATCATTAAAATCTTACATGATCTGAGTTCAAACCGGTGTAAGCCAGGTTGGTTTCTATCTTTAATATAATAAAATATTTTAGTACGAAAGGATCAGATATTTTTAATAATTAAAATTTTATGAATATTATTAATTTAATTTTAAACTATTTTGACAGAAAAATGTGATGATTTTAGAAGTCATAAATGTATAATTAGATTATATAAATAGTATATGATAATACAAGATTTATATAATGTTTTTATTGGGGTTTTAATTTTATTAATTGGGGTTTTAATTGGGGTTGCTTTTTTAACATTATTAGAGCGAAAAGTTTTAGGTTATATTCAAATTCGTAAAGGTCCTAATAAAATGGGAATTATGGGGATTTTACAACCATTTTGTGATGCTATTAAATTATTTTCTAAAGAACAAGCTTATTTAAATTATTCAAATTATTTTTCTTTTTATTTTTCTCCTATTGTAAGATTTATATTATCTTTAATAATTTGAATGGTAATTCCTTATACTTTTAATATAATAATTTTTAATTTAGGTTTATTATTTTTTTTATGTTGTACTAGAATTGGGGTTTATACTTTATTAATTTCGGGTTGATCTTCAAATAGAAATTATTCTTTATTAGGGGGATTACGGGCAGTAGCGCAAACGATTTCTTATGAAGTAAGATTATCTTTAATTTTAATATCTAGAATTATTTTAATTATAGATTTTAATATAATTAAATTTACTGAATATCAATATTTAATTTGATTAATAATAATAATAATTCCTTTAAGAATTTGTTTTTTATCTTCATTAATAGCTGAAACTAATCGTACTCCATTTGATTTTGCTGAGGGGGAAAGAGAATTAGTTTCTGGATTTAATGTTGAATATAGAAGAGGGGGTTTTGCTTTAATTTTTTTAGCTGAATATTCTAGTATTTTATTTATAAGATTGTTGTTTGTAATTATTTATATGGGTGGTTATGATTTAAATTTAATATTTTATTTAAAATTAGTTTTTATATCTTTTTTTTTTATTTGAGTTCGTGGAACATTACCTCGTTATCGATATGATAAATTAATATATTTATGTTGAAAAAGATATTTACCTTTATCATTAAATTATTTATTATTTTTTATAGGGGTAAAAATGATTTTAATATATAAAATAAATTTAGTATAAATTAATAGAATAATTATTCTTTCTTAAGTTTTCAAAACAAATGCTTATTCAAGCTCATTAATTATAAATTAAAAATTAATTTATCTCAGAATTTATTTAAAATTGGATTAATAATAAAATAAGAAAAATAAATTAATGTTAAAATTTGTCCAGTAATAATATAAGGTGCTTCTACAGATCGTGCTCCAATTCAAGTTAATAAGATAATTGTAACAATTAAAAGTCAAAATAAAATTTGATTTATTGGGTAAAATTGAATACCTTGAATTTTTTTATTAAAAGTGAAAGGTAAAATAATTAAAATTAAAATAGATATTACTAAAGCAATAACACCTCCTAATTTATTAGGGATTGACCGAAGAATAGCATATGCAAATAAAAAATATCATTCAGGTTGAATGTGGATAGGTGTAACTAAAGGATTAGCCGGGATAAAATTATCCGGATCTCCTAATAAATATGGATTAATAAGAGATAAAAAAGTTAAAATTGAGATTAAAATAATAAATCCAATTAAATCTTTAAATGTAAAAAATGGATGAAATGGAATTTTATCTAAATTTCTATTAATACCTAGGGGATTATTTGATCCAGTTTGGTGTAAAAATAATAAATGAATTATAGTTAATATAAGAATAATAAATGGAAATAAAAAATGGAAAGTGTAGAATCGAGTTAATGTTGCATTATCAACTGCAAACCCTCCTCAAATTCAATTAACAAGTATTGTTCCTAGATAAGGAATTGCAGATAAAAGATTAGTAATTACTGTAGCTCCTCAAAAAGATATTTGTCCTCAGGGGAGAACATATCCTATAAAAGCAGTAGCTATTAATAAAAATAAAATAATTACACCAATTATTCAAGTAAATTTTAAATTAAATGATTCATAGTAAATTCCTCGTCCAATATGAAAATAAATACAAATAAAAAAAAAAGATGCTCCATTAGCATGTAAAGTTCGAATTAATCAACCATAATTAACATTTCGGCAAATATAATTTACTCTATAAAAAGCTAAATCTACATTAGCTGTATAATATATAGTTAAAAATAATCCAGTTAAGATTTGAGTTATTAAACATAAAGCTAATAAGGATCCAAAATTTCATCAAGATGAAATATTAGAAGGTGATGGTAAATCTACTAATGAACCATTAATAATTTTAATTACTGGGTGAGTTTTACGAATAGATTTATATAAATTTATCATTAGTTATTAAATGATCGTAAAGGACCAAAAAAAATATTAGTAATTTTTACGATTGCAATTAGGGTGATAAATAAATAAATAATTATTATGATTATTATTCAATAATTTTGTTTATTATATAATTTAGATAAATTAAAATTATATTCATTATTAAAAAATAAATTCGAATTAAAAATATTAATTATTTCATCATTAAAATAAAAGTTTATTCAAATTAAATTATTTTTAAAAAAAATTCTAAAAATTATAATAAATAAAATATAAATAATTGAAAATTTACTAATAAAATGAATTTTAAATAATTCATTTGAGGCTACTCTTGATACATAAATAAATAATACTAATAATCCTCCTAAAAATACTAAAAAAAGAATATAAGAAAATCAGTAAGTATTAATTAATATACCTGAAATTAAGCAAGTAATAAGAGTTTGAATTAAGATTATTAATCCTATTGCAAGAGGATGATTAATAAAAAATAAGAAAATTGAGGTGGAAATTAATAAAATAGATAAGAATATTTTTAAAATATCAAAGAATAGTTTATAAAAATAATAATTTTGGAGATTATAGATAAAGAAAATCTTTTTCTTTGAAGTTTTTAAAGAATATTCTTATTTTTGATTTACAAGACCAAAGTTTTTTATTAAACTATAAAAACTTTAAACTAATGTTAAATATAAGATTAATTATTATTATTATATTTATATTTGGTAATATAATTTTTGTTTCTAAGCATAAGCATTTATTAATTGTTTTAATAAGTTTAGAATTTATAGTATTAAGAATTTTTTTTTTAATATTATTATATCTTATAATAATTAATTATAATTTATATATATTAATAGTATTTTTAATTTTTTCTGTTTGTGAGGGGGCATTGGGTTTATCAATTTTAGTTTCTATAATTCGAACTCATGGTAATGATTACTTTCAAAGTTTTAATTTAATTTAAATGATAAAATTTTTAATAATGATAATTTTTATAATTCCATTATGTTTTAAAAAAAATATATTTTGATTGGTTCAAATATTAATAATATTTATAATATTTATATTTATAAATTCTACTATTAATATTATAAATTTTTGTAATTTAAGATATATATTAGGTTATGATATAATTTCTTATGGTTTAATTTTATTAAGATTTTGAATTAGAAGATTAATAATTATAGCTAGAGAAAGTTTATACAAAAGAAATTTTTATTCTAATTTATTTTTATTTAATATTATTTTTTTAATAATAATATTATATTTAACTTTTAGAGTAATAAATTTATTTATATTTTATTTATTTTTTGAAAGAAGATTAATTCCGACTTTAATGTTAATTATTGGTTGGGGATATCAACCTGAACGAATTCAGGCTGGGATATATTTATTATTTTATACTTTATTTGCTTCTTTACCTTTGTTAATAGGAATTTTTTATTTATATAAAAATATAAATTATATAATGATTTATTTTTTAAAATTTTATGATTATAATTTATTAATATTATATTTATGTTTAATTTTAGCTTTTTTAGTAAAAATACCTATATATTTTGTTCATTTATGACTTCCTAAAGCTCATGTAGAAGCTCCAATTTCTGGTTCAATAATTTTAGCTGCAATTATGTTAAAATTAGGTGGATATGGTCTTTTACGAGTAATAATTATATTGCAAGAAATTAATTTAAAAATAGGGATTGTTTGATTAGTAATTAGATTAATTGGAGGTTTTTATATTAGATTAAAATGTTTTTGTCAAATTGATATAAAGTCTTTAATTGCTTACTCATCTGTTGCTCATATAAGAGTTGTAATTGGGGGTATTATAACTATAAATTATTGGGGTTATATAGGTTCTTATATTTTAATAATTGGTCATGGTTTATGTTCTTCTGGTATATTTTGTTTATCTAATATAAATTATGAGCGATTAAATAGTCGAAGATTATTTATTAATAGGGGTATAATAAATTTTATACCCTCAATGAGATTATGATGATTTTTATTAATATCCTCAAATATAGCTGCTCCCCCCTCATTAAATTTAATAGGGGAAATTAGATTAATAAATAGTTTAATTAGTTGATCTTGAATAAGAATAATTATATTAATGTGCATTTCATTTTTTAGAGCTGGTTATAGATTATATTTATATTCTTATACTCAACATGGTAAATATAATATAGGAATTTATAGATTTTATACGGGTACATCACGGGAATATTTAATATTAATATTACATTGATTACCTTTAAATATTTTAATTATGAAAATTGATTACAGAATAATTTGATTTTACTTAAATAATTTAAAAAAAATATTGATTTGTGGAATCAAAAATATGAGAATTTTCATTTTAAGTCATTAATAAATTTAATATTTGTTTTATTAGATTTTTTTTTTTATTTTTTTTTATGATAATTAATTTTTTTATAATAATTTATTTTATTATGGAAAATATAGTTATTTTTTTAGAGTGGGAAATTATTTCTTTTAATTCAGTTAATATTGTGTTTTCTATTTTATTGGATTGAATATCTTTATTATTTATAATATTTGTTTCTTTAATTTCTTCTTGTGTAATTTTTTATAGAAAAAGTTATATAAGATCTGAATTAAATTTAAATCGATTTATTATTTTAGTTTTATTATTTGTATTTTCTATGATTTTATTAATTATTAGACCAAATATAATTAGAATTTTTTTAGGTTGAGATGGGTTAGGGTTAGTTTCTTATTGTTTAGTAATTTATTATCAAAATATTAAATCTTATAATGCGGGTATATTAACGGCTTTATCTAATCGAATTGGTGATGTAATAATTTTAATATTAGTTTCTTGAATATTAAATTATGGGAGATGAAATTATATTTTTTATTTAAATTTTATAAGAAATGATTTTTCTATGAAGATTATTAGATTATTAGTAATTATTGCTGCTATAACTAAAAGAGCTCAAATTCCTTTTAGTTCATGATTACCTGCTGCAATAGCGGCCCCAACTCCAGTTTCTGCTTTAGTTCATTCATCAACTTTAGTAACTGCTGGGGTTTATTTATTAATTCGATTTAATAATGTTTTAGTTGAAATATTTTTTTTAAAATTTTTATTATTATTTTCTGGATTAACTATAATAATAGCTGGAATTTGTGCTAATTATGAGTTTGATTTAAAAAAAATTATTGCTTTATCAACTTTAAGACAATTAGGTTTAATAATAAGAATTTTAAGAATGGGATTTTATGATTTAGCTTTTTTTCATTTATTAACACATGCTATATTTAAAGCTTTATTATTTATATGTGCTGGTGTTATTATTCATATAATAAATAATAATCAAGATATTCGAATAATAGGTGGAGTTAGATTTTATATTCCTTTAACTTCTTTATGTATAAATATTTCAAATTTAGCTTTATGTGGAATTCCTTTTTTAGCAGGATTTTATTCAAAAGATATAATTTTAGAAATAGTAAGAATAAGAAATTTAAATTTATTAATTTTTTATTTATATTATTTTTCTACTGGTTTAACAATATTTTATACTATTCGTTTACTAATATATTTAATAATTAATGATTATAATTTATTATCAATTTATAATTTATATGATGAGGATTATTTAATATTAAAAAGTATATTTATTTTATTATTTATAAGATTAGTTTCTGGAAGATTTTTAAGTTGATTAATTTTTTATTATCCTTATATAATTTATTTACCAATTTCTTTAAAAATAATAGTGATTTATGTTAGTATTAGAGGTATATTAATAGGTTTATTGATTAGAAATATAAATATTTATTCATTAAATAAATTTTTAATATTTTATAATTTAAGAAGATTTTTAACTATAATATGATTTTTACCAAATTTATCTACTTATGGTTTAAATTATTATTTTTTAAAATTTGGTCAAATTTTAGGTAAAAATATTGATATAGGTTGAAGAGAAATTTATAGAGGGCAAGGAATATTTAAAATTATTAAGTTTTATTCTTTAATTAATGTAGTTTATCAAATGAATAATTTTAAAATTTATTTATTTAGATTTGTTTTATGAATAATAATTTTTATTATTTTAATTATAATTTATTTAAATAGCTTAATTAGAGCATAATATTGAAGATATTAAGGTGATTTTATAATCTTTAAATATTTATAAAAAAAATTTTTTTATTTTTACAATGAAAATGTAAAGTTTTATTTAAACTATATAAATAGAAATATTAATGATTTTATTCACTATAAATTAAGTTAGCAGCTTAATTATTATATATTTCTAATTGGAATTTTTATTCAATTTTATCATTAACAGTGATATACCTCTATTTGGTTTCAATTAATAAATAAGGAGTTTAATTAACTCTATCTTTTAAGTCGAAATTAAATGCAAATTGCTTCTTATTTAAGATAAATTGAAAAATTCAATATTATTTGAATGCAAATCAAATGTTTTTTATAAACTATAATCCTTTAATTTGTTCAATTTAATATATTTTGGTTTCATTCATGATAAAGTCCTATTAATAAAATAATAATGAAAAAAAAATTAATTTTAAATCATGTAATAAAATTAACTCTTATGAAAGTTGGAATTATTGGGAAAATTAAAGCAATTTCTACATCAAAAATTAAGAAAATTACTGTGATTAAAAAAAAATGTAGTGAAAATGGAATACGGGATAATGATTTAGGGTCAAATCCACATTCAAATGGGGAACATTTTTCTCGGTCAAGAAAAGATTTTTTTGAAATAATAAATGAAATTATTATAAAAATATTAGCAATAATAATTATAATTAAAGATGTTATTATTATTAAATTAATTATTTATATTAATAATAAATTAAACTTTTTGATTGGAAGTCAAATATACTAAATATATTATATAAATAGTTAATTTCCTCATCAATAAATAGAAATATAAAGAAATAATCATACAACATCTACAAAATGTCAATATCATGCAGCTGCTTCAAATCCAAAATGATGGGAGTTAGAAAAATGATTATTATTATGACGAATTAAGCAGGTTAAAAGAAAAATAGTTCCAATAATAACATGAAGTCCGTGAAACCCTGTTGCTATAAAAAAAGTTGACCCATAAATTCTATCTGCGATTGAAAATGGGGCTTCTATATATTCATAAGCTTGTAAAATAGTAAAATAAATACCTAATAAAACAGTAATTAATAAACTTTGTAATGTTTGAGTAAAATTATTTTCTATTAATGCATGATGAGCTCATGTTACAGTAATACCTGATGTAATTAAAATAATGGTATTTAATAAAGGAATTTGAAATGGATTAAATGATACAATTCCTATAGGAGGTCACATAGATCCAATTTCAATGTTAGGGGATAAACTACTATGAAAAAATGCTCAGAAAAATGACACAAAGAAAAAAATTTCTGAAATAATAAATAAAATTATTCCTCAACGAAGACCTTTAGTAACTAAAATTGTGTGCTTACCTTGATATGTTCCTTCACGACAAATATCTCGTCATCATTGATATATTGTTAATAAAACAATAATATATCCTAAGATAATTAGATTTAAATTAAAATTATGAAATCATTTTACTAATCCAGTCACTAAAGTTATTACTCCAATAGCTCCAGTTAAAGGTCAAGGACTATAATCTACTAAATGGTATGGGTGATTATGATTTAGGGTCATTTATTGGTTAATTAACTTCACTAGAATAAAGTGTACTTAAAATAGTAATAACATATGATTGAATTACTGCTACAGCAGATTCTAAAATTAATAAAAGAATTTGAATGAAAATTAAAATAATTAATAAGTAATTAGGTATATTTGTTCCAGTATTACTTAATAATGTTAATAATAAATGTCCTGCAATTATATTTGCTGTTAATCGAACAGCTAATGTTCCAGGACGAATAATATTTCTAATTGTTTCAATTAATACTATAAAAGGTATTAAAATAGTTGGGGTTCCTTGTGGAATTATATGAATAAATATATGTTGGGTATTATTAATTCATCCATAAATTATAAATCTTAATCATAAAGTTAATGATAAAGATAATGAAATATTTAAATGACTAGTTCTTGTAAAAATATAAGGAAATAATCCTAAAAAATTATTAAATAAAATAAAGAAAAATAATGAAATAAAAATAAAAGTTGAGCCATTATATCTATTAGGTCCTAAAAGAGTTTTAAATTCTTCATGTAGTTTAGATGAAATAAAATTTCATATAATAAAATGACGATTAGGAATTAATCAAAATGAATAAGGAATAAATATTAAACCAATAAAAGTTCTTATTCAGTTAATTGATAAATTAAAAATATTAGTAGATGGGTCAAAAATTGAAAATAAGTTATTTATCATTTTCAAGAAAAATTATTTTTTAATATTTTTTTATTAATGATATTAAAATTATTATTTTTAAAATTAAAAATAAAATAATTTATAATATTAAAAATAATGAAAATTATAATAAAAAAAATAAAAGAAAAAATTCAGTTAATTGGTATTATTTGTGGGATAAAAGAATATTACTAATGTAATAATTTAAATTTGACATATTTATGTTATAAATTAACTAATTCTTTCATTAGAAGTAATTGCTAATTTACTATAAAATGGTTTAAGAGACCAGTACTTGCCTTCAGTCATCTAATGATGAATAATTATTAATTCAATTAATAAAATTTTTAATTGAAATTCTTTCAATTACAATAGGTATAAAACTATGATTAGCTCCACAAATTTCAGAGCATTGACCATAAAAAATTCCAGGTCGGTTAATAAAAAATCTTGTTTGGTTTAATCGACCGGGATTAGCATCAACTTTTACACTTAAGGATGGAATAGTTCATGAATGAATTACATCAGTAGCTGTAATTAAAATACGAATTTGATTATTTATAGGTAAAACAATTCGATTATCAACATCTAATAATCGAAAGTTAGATAAATTATCAGTTGATTGAATTATATAAGAATCAAATTCAATATTATTAAAATCTGAATATTCATAACTTCAATATCATTGATGACCAATAGATTTTAAAGTAATTAATGGATTATTAAGTTCATCTAATAAGTATAAAAGTCGTAAAGAAGGTAAAGCAATAAAAATAAGAGTAATTGCTGGTAAGATAGTTCAAATTAATTCAATTATTTGTTCTTCTAAAAGAAATCGATTAATATATTTATTAAAAAATAAACTAATTATTAAATATGAAACTAAAATTGTAATTATAATTAAAATAATTAAAGTATGATCATGAAAAAAAATAATTTGTTCTATTAAAGGGGAAGCTCTATTTTGATAGTTAAGATTAGATCATGTTGCCATATTCTAAAAAAAGGATAATCCTTTATAAATGGGGTTTAAATCCATTACATATAATCTGCCATATTAGAAATTACTTAAAATAGGTAATTCATTATATGAATGTTCAGCAGGAGGTAAATTTTGATATCACTCAATAGATGAAGATATATTTAATGAAAAAAGAATTAAACGTTGATTAATTATTGATTCTCAAACAATAAGTACTATTATAATTATAGAAAATAAAGAAATATATGATCCAAAAGATGAAATAATATTTCATGAAATAAAACTATCAGGATAGTCAGAATAACGACGGGGTATTCCAGCTAATCCTAAAAAATGTTGAGGAAAAAAAGTTAAATTAACTCCAATAAATATTGAAATAAATTGGATTTTTAATATATATGGGTTTATAGTTAAACCTGTGAATAAAGGATATCAATGAATAAAACCTCCAAAAATAGCAAATACAGCTCCTATTGATAAAACATAGTGAAAATGTGCTACAACATAATAAGTATCATGGAGTGTAATATCAATAGAAGAATTAGCTAATACAACTCCTGTCAATCCTCCAACTGTGAATAAGAAAATAAATCCTAAACTTCATAATATAGATGGACTATAATTAATTTGAGTTCCATGAAGGGTAGCTAATCAACTAAAAATTTTAATTCCTGTTGGTACTGCAATAATTATAGTAGCTGAAGTAAAATAAGCACGAGTATCAATATCTATACCTACAGTAAATATGTGATGAGCTCAAACAATAAATCCTAATAATCCAATTGCTATTATAGCATAAATTATTCCTAAGTAGCCAAAAGTTTCTTTTTTACCTCTTTCTTGTGAAATTATATGGGAAATTATACCAAACCCAGGTAAAATTAAAATATAAACTTCTGGGTGTCCAAAAAATCAAAATAAATGTTGATATAAGATTGGATCTCCTCCTCCTGCTGGGTCAAAAAATGATGTATTTAAATTACGATCAGTTAAAAGTATAGTAATAGCTCCTGCTAAAACTGGTAAAGATAATAATAATAATAGAGCTGTAATACCTACAGATCAAACAAATAGTGGTATTTGATCAAAAGATATATTATTAACTCGTATATTAATAATAGTTGTAATAAAATTAATTGCCCCTAAGATTGATGAGATACCCGCTAAATGAAGGGAAAAAATAGCTAGATCAACTGAAGATCCTCCATGAGCGATATTAGATGAAAGGGGTGGGTAAACTGTTCATCCTGTTCCTGCTCCATTTTCAACAATTCTTCTAGAAATAAGAAGAATTAAAGATGGTGGAAGAAGTCAAAAACTTATATTATTTATACGGGGGAATGCTATATCTGGGGCTCCTAATATTAATGGAACTAATCAATTTCCAAATCCTCCAATTATAATAGGTATTACTATAAAAAAAATTATAATAAAAGCATGGGCTGTTACAATAGTATTATAAATTTGATCATCTCCAATTAATGAACCTGGATTTCCTAATTCTGTTCGAATTAATAAACTTAAAGATGTACCTACTATTCCTGCCCAAATTCCAAAAATAAAATATAAAGTTCCAATATCTTTATGATTTGTAGAAAAAAGTCATTTTCGCTAAATAAAATGGCTGAGTTATAAGCGATAAATTGTAAATTTATTAACAAGAAATATTCTTTTTTATTATAAATAATATGGTCTTATATTCAAAATAATGATATAAAATTGCAAATTTTATGGTGTATTAAATACTAAGGCTTAAAGAAATTTCTTTATAAATAATTTTGAAGATTATTAGTTTATATTAACTTAAAACCTTAGAAAAAAAAAGTTCTAATAATTATACCTAATAAAGAAATAAAATTAAAAAAATAAATTAAAATTAAAGAATTATTTTTAATAAAAATTTTAAATCATTTTAATTTAAAGGAAAAGAATAATAATGAAGAATAAATAACACGAATATAAACAAATAATAAAATTAATCTTGATATAACAAATATAAAAGAAATAATAAAAAAATTATTATTTAATAAATAATTAATAACAAGTCATTTAGGAAAAAATCCTAAAAAGGGGGGTAAACCTCCTAAAGAGAGAAGATTAATTATAATTGAGATTTTAATTAGAAAATTTATATTAAAAAAAAATAATTGTCTAATAAAAAAAGTATTAATAATATAAAATAAAAAACATATAATAAATGTGAAAATTGAGTAAAAAATAAAATAAATTAATCATAAATTTTCACTAATAATTATAGATGATATTATTCAACCTAAATTATTAATTGATGAAAAAGCTATTAATTTTCGTAAGGAAGTTTGATTAAATCTTCCAATAGATCCAATTAAAACATTAAAAATTATAATAAAATATAAAAAATTTAAATTAAAATAATAAGATAAAAGAATTATTGGGGTAATTTTTTGTCAAGTTATTAAAATAAAACAATTAAATCATGATAAACCTTCTATAATATTTGGAAATCAGAAATGAAATGGGGCTGATCCTATTTTTATAATTAATGAAGAATTAATAATAATTGAGAAAAAATTATTGAAAAAAAAATTTTTTATTAAAAATAATCTTAATAAAATTGAAAATAAAAAATTAATTGAGGCAATTGATTGAGTAAGAAAATATTTAAGAGAGGCTTCTGAATTTAAAAGATTATTATGGGTTGAAATAAGGGGGATAAATCTTAATAAATTAATTTCTAATCCAATTCAACATCCTAATCATGAATTAGAAGATACAGAAATTAAAGTTCTAAAAAATAAAATAAATAAAAAAAATATTTTATTAGAATTAGTTATTAAAATAATTAAAAATAAGAATTGAAATCTAAGATGAAATTTATTCATATTTTAAAAATTATATTTTAGTGTAAGATGCACAATAATTTTTGAAGTTGTGAGATATAGTTTAATTCTATAAAATATAATAAAGGTAAAAAAATTACATAATTTATCCTATCAGAATAATCCTTTTAATCAGGCACTTTATTTAGTTTAAAAAAAAGGTATTTCCTTTATATTTGAGGTATGAACCCAAAAGCTTTATTTAGCTTATTTTTAA